AGAAAAGGGGACGACGCGGAGTGATAAATTGAAATCAGAGAAGGGGAATTCACGGAGGTGAGCGAGAACATGATGGCAATAAGCAATAATAAGGGCTCTCGGTTTGCAGTGTTAGAAACTGAAGAACCCGAAGGGATGGCCGATGAGCACAGGCTCGCCGGAGTGATCAGGAGGAACAATGATATAGAGCAACGGGAAGAAGGTCGTCGTCTCTTTGGGAAGAGTCCAGCTCCAAGTACGCGGTTCAAGCACAGCTAAATGCACAGAGACAACAGAGCACCCGGAATCAGCAAGCCATCCAGGGGGCCGGGGCCGTCCCCCACTTAACAACCTCAAAACCCTCCTACCCAATCGCAACCGAAAAACCCAGCGCAAGCTCCGCCCAGACCCGCTTATAACAACGCTGCGCCTCCGGCCAATTATGATCCTCAGCAGCAACAAGGTGCTCCCAAGCGACCCTGGGGACCCAATAGAGCTCACTACCCGCCATTAGCCCTACCCATTCCTACCCTATTCTCCATGCTTCTGACCTGTAAAACCCTTTCTCTGCCCAGAGATAAACCACTCCCCTGGCCTCCTGGTCTCGACTATTCAAAGTTCTGTCCATTTCACCGATACGCAGGCCGTACCATCGAAGAGTGTCATACTTTGCGTGATGTCATCTAGATGAAAATCTTATCAATTGGAACGAAGTTAAGGCATACCTTCGCCAATGTCACTGAAGCTACTGGGGATCTATACTAATCCAATGCCACAACATCAAGGGGGACAAGTCACCACTCAGGGACCTACACCGGTACAAACTAATCCAGGACTTTCTGCCAGCGCTAACACCATCCGAGCTTGCACTGCCGCTCGAAGAGAGATGCCTGTGAGACCCTCTCAAGTTCTTTAATTCGAAGGAGGTTCTGAGAATTCAAAAGTCCGAAGTCACTTTCTTTGTCCCTAGGAATCTAAGTTCCAAAAGCAGACGAAATCACTATGGAACCGGACCTCCTCGCTGCCGCTTAATTCATTACCAGGAAGAGGCAAATTCGCTTTTTTAGTAAGCCCTATTAGCTAGTAAGGGTGGGTTGAAAAGGTAAAGAAGGAAGAATGGATCCGAACGAATGCATGGGCAGGTGAAATGAGCCCTTTTTTTTGAATCCCCTCGTCACCTACTAGTGAGCCGGAAAGCTTAGGGACGCCTCTCGTTCCTCTTCCCCCATTTGACAACCATATCTCGTTCGGATGATTCTCTGAAACCCCCTTAACTAAGAGATAGAAAGGCGAAGGGAAGTTCGGAAAAGCCTAGCAGACGGGACTATCAACCGCTTTCTATTAAGACCTCGGCACCATCCTTACCCCCCTACGAAAGATTTAGCCCTATTTATAAGAGGAAAGCTCCCAGGTTCCACATCTTAAAGAAGTGCATGACCAGATTGGAAGCACGGAGGTTCATTCGCAATGGGACAACTCACCCAGCCATGATGCATGACAGAAGAGATCGAGCACAAAATGGAGTTTCCCTCTTGGGTGAGGCTCACGTCCGGAAAGAATCTTTTTCAAGACTTTATCTCCTATGTTGACCTTTCTCTATATTACCTTATTTTGGAATTCACTTGAAAGCCCCTTTTCTGGTAGACCTGGGCATGTTCCATGGCGCGAAGTCTCTTCTCATCTAATAGCTCTCATTTTGGGGATATATAAAAAATATGCTCTCTATCATCCACATCCAAATCTTTTTCAAGCTGGGCCCTGATGTTTCAGGGAATGGCGGAATCCGTCTCTAGCAAGTACGCAACTGGCCTTAAATTGTATCGAGCTACAGGCCCTTCTCATAAGATGTTGTAAGCTACGGGCCTTATTCGACGAAGCTTAAAGCAGACATCAAGAGCTAAGAAGGGGGCCAACAAGCCCCTTTGAAGCTAATGCCTTAGAAGCTACAGGACATAGAAGCAGGCCAACAAGTGGATTGAATCTTTTCCAGTCTAGAGACTGGCGGATTACCTTCGAAACAAAGGATTGAAAAATTCCTTCTGCTTTGGACAAGATAAGTGGACAGATGAGTTGAATAATACAGGGACTGATAAGCTAAGCGAGGTTCCCCTTTGAGATCTCCCAACCTAAAGGCTTTATTCAGAGGTGGGTCTTTCAACCGCCTACTCTTTCGATGAAGGGTGCACTACAAGAGAATAGGTACTAAAGATATTAAATGGGGGGATTTCGCCGATATTGAGTCGACTATAAACTATTCATCTTGCTTGGAACCGTCGTTGTGTATGGGAAAGAGGGCTTCTACCTATGCTTGGTTGGGAAAAGGGTGAATGGTCCCAAAAGGGACGGGAAAAAGCCACTAGAAAGAACGGGGGGTCATCCACCAAGTATCGCGCTGGGTAGTCCACTTTATCCGTGACTCTGAGTACAAGATTTCCGGGATCAAGAAACTAGCAAACAAATATGCTCGGCTGGACTCTTTTCTCGTATGCCCGGAAAATTGAATTTCGGTACAACTCCGCTTGCTGCAAAGCCTTTATTTCTCGTCCAAACACTCCAGATCTGCACTTCCCTTTACTCCATAGGGCCGAAGCCTTATTAAGTTAAGAATTAAGAAGGGCTTTTTTTTTATAGAGAGAGAGTCAGGGGCGATCTATATTGCTTACCACAGCTCTATTCCCGACTTGAAATCCATAACGGACTTTAAGAGAGGATGAACATTCCCGTTCTATAGGTAGCACTGCCCCTATTAGAGAAGGGTGAGGGCCCACTTCCGTACTTCTGATCTGCTAGCACTGTGAATTACCTTAGACCTACGCAGCAGGAACGAGATGGAGCACCTACTCTACTGGTCGTCTGCTCTCTCGAGGTCGTCCTTATCTAGGTACAAAAAGGACATTACGGGATATCTCCAAAATTCGATGTACTTCGTGCAGGACACATCTCATGTTTGCCGAATCTAAAAACCATCGCCTTTGCATCCAAACACTTCACGGCGGCTATGATCAGATCCCAGTGTTGGTTCACTTTTTACTTTATCCTCCACGAAATCTTCTGATCTCCTGTTCTCAATGATGTTAAGCAGCTCCTGATCGCAGCAATCATGCCTTCGAAGGTACGTTTTTTTCATTCGGGGTCTTACCTTGGGGATAGACGATGGACCCGCCATTCGACATGATGCAGCATTTTGAAAGAAAATTCCATCAAATCAAAGGAGTTGACATTTCTGACATCTCTTGACACCCTTACTTTTAATAGGGGGCCTTGCCTCATGATTTTCTTGGCAAGCATTTGGCTGTTGACGTGTCCTCCGCACCCACTTGAATGAGCTTGTTCAACAATGCTCCTTATTTCGGAAGGGCGAGTGACCTTTTGTAAAGGACATCTCCCAAGATCACAAATCGTCGGGAAAGTTCCCTCCGGGCTCTCCTCTGACCACGAGTGGCGTACTCCGGTATGAACCCGTCTTGAGGTAATTGTAGAAAGAATAATACCATGGTTCCCATCGTCCTCGTAATCTTCCTCGTCTTGACTGGTGATAGTTCATCATGTTCCAACTCCCGATAGTCTTCATCCAAGAAGATAAATGAGTCCCGTTCGGCGGAAGGGCTCTCTGTGGCTCGGATGTCGATGACAAGCGACTCTGTGCTTCGGTGTACTAGCATGTGTACTAGAGCGGCTGAGTATGAATTCCATAAGGGCTGGCGAGTCAGCCAAGCTATTTTATATTCTCGGAACATGGGTGAAGGTGATCTCCCTAAAGCGCTTGATCAGGTCAATGCCAAGTTCTTGGTACGATATGAGTTGGGTCTCTTTGGTCTTCCATTCTCCTATACCTCTCTCTATAAAAAAAGCCTTTCCCCTTTTCATAATACCCACGGTAAGCATCCCGTTAGCTCTTCATATTTCCTAGGCCATCTATCCCCACTATCTCCGAATTCTGTAAGCCGTAAGAAGTCCGTAAAATGTGAATAAAGTCCTCACGCGAAAGTTCATCGCCTTCGCTTATCTTGTTTTTTAAGGTCAGTTCTTGTATGATGTCGACGAAGGTCTCATGTTCACGATTATTATTCTTGCAAAACTCGGAAAGTATTAAAGCACATTTATTCCTCAAGCTGTCGATTGTGTCAGTCGGAAGTGCATACGGCAGATCAGCTTCCTCTACCTAGGTACGGATTGGATGCTCCTCCTGCTCGGGCGGGACTCTCAGACGGCTATGATCGGACAATAGAGTATGTAAGATATAGCTCGTGCCTCTTAGGCTTAACAAGATGGGGTTCGGATGAAAACGGATCTCGCTAATCCAGTCTATTCTATTTTGAATAGACTGATGTTGGACTAGCTGACTCCCTAAGCTTTGCCGTATTGCATTAGAAAGTGGGGAATTCCATCGTCTTTGGTATGCGAACTTCAAGCTGCTACTGCTCCGATAGCTGCTTTAGAGGTTGCTTAGCCGGTATCTGACTGAACTAACTGGTTTAGATTTCATTAGTTGAAAGTCTCGCACTATTTACACTATTTCAACAAAGACTGTGTAAAATGGATATTATATAAGGGAAGGATTGACCTGTTAGTTGACTTCTCAATTGAGAAAAAATTGGAATGAAACTGGCAATGCTCTCTTCGGTTTTCATCCGGTTGGCAATCCTCTCTTCGGTCCTAGCTGAGTTCTGTCTTAGCTTTACGGCAAAGGGATAGGCTTAGCCTATTGAATGGGGAGAGCTAGGCTGCATTCGGGGTAAAAGGCTACTTTCAGATCTCTTTCCCTGTAGTCGTACTATGACTTTCTGAGGGATTGAACTCTAGTCGTACTATTCGATATCATCTAGCAAAGAAGTCAGCTATGGGCAAGACTTGGGGCGGGCCACCAAAGTTTAGTTAGAGCTCAAGAGAATCGCTTCACGCCTTGCTTGCAAGAGCTAGACAGCAAAACAATTCCTAGCCAACATTGCTTTCGAAATAGCTTAATTTCAGGGAACATCTACTTTCGAATTTTCTATAGTGAAAGCCTTTTTTCCAGGCAAAGACCCCACTCATAGGGTGAAGGCAGCCTGGAGAATAGCTCCTAGCCTTATTCTAAGAAGGCGCATGCCATCAAACGAAAGGAAGGGCCCAAACCGTTAGAGAGCATATGTTTCCAATAGCAAGAGTCAGTCCAAGCAGCGGAACACGTTACCCATTTCAACTAGGGAAGTTTCCAAACTCAAATTCGAAATGAGATCTTCCATCTTGATTAGCATGGTAGGTAGGCATGAAAGATGAGGCAAAGAATGTTCCGCATCTCCCCGGCCAGAAGCTTTCAAGACAGGCAAAGGTAAGGGGAAAAACAGTTAATAATGACTTTGCTAGGAGTTAGGACCTTTCATCCAATACATGTCAGGGATTTTTATCCCAATAGAATGCTATTTTACCTAGGTCAAAACCACGTTAAGGATACCTTTATACCCTTTCGATTATAGGCTTAAAGCATGAGGGTGGACCCTTTTTTTAGCTTGCCTATAGCAAGAGAAGGATGACCCGCATGTGGGTGAAAAGCCTCTCTAATAGCGGAGAGTGATAGTACGATGGATAGGTCTCATCAGAGGTTCTGGCTGGTATTGCTGCTATAAGTCCGTTCGGGGAGTCCGTGGCATAAACAAAGAAGGATTTGAGTCTGAGAAAGACTGTTTCCCCATTTTCATACGAATAGTGAGAAATCTCAGAGTTTATCCAGTTGGGGCATAGAAAGAAGACCTGAACTCGGTGTTTCCTCAATCTGAATAGATCAATCTGGATTATAGGCCAGCAAGCCCGGAACCTGCAAGTGGAAGCCTGCTGCCAAAGAGAATGTTAGTGAGTCTTAGCCATGATCAGACGAATGGTGTCAAAGACGAGAAAGAAGAAAGAGGAAAATGAGACATTCAATCATGATTTAGCGGGGGCAGTTAGACGATGCAAGGTATGCTTCAGAAGGCCTAGTTCAATCTGAGAGGTTTCCCATGCTCTCGCTCCTTAGAAAGATTAGGTGATAGGATAGGCCGACCTTTTGTTAGAAAGAGCCGGGTGACCCCCTATCAATCTGCTTTCGCCGCTAGCCTCTCCTTTGCTTTTTTAGGGTTCCCATGCCTTGAAGAGGTTAGAGAGGGATATAATATAAAATCCGGATTGAAAGATAGGCATAGATAGTCTAATCAAGAGGATTAGGCATGAGCATACAAAATCAGTCAAATATGAGAAAGATAGATACGAAATCCGGATCAAAAAGAGAGATATATCAGAAATCCGGTATGGAATGATAGATCAATCTGAAAGATGAGGTATGAATGCTAGAAGGCAGGGATAGGTATTCAACCAGAAACCTGAACCCTTTAAGTCGTTCCTTCTATGGGTAAGTCAAGTTCAGTTAGAAAGTCCTTCCCTCTCTGCTCATCCTTCCCCGTTCCTAGCTTAGCTCTCACTATTGAAGCTCGTACGCAATGAGCCTCTCACGTTTCACTGAGATTGCTGCTTAGTCCTTCTCAAAAGCCTAATTCGTTCGCCTATGAATAGTCAGCCGAGAAAAGTCTAATTCTTTCGCCTATAGGTAGCCAAAATCCCGGAAAAAAGGAACTTGATGATGTTCTTCTCCCCTCGTGGTTTCTATCTATAGATCCTAGACGGCGGAGACCATCTAGCTATTCATTAAGAAATGCCTGAAATGCTTGCTTTATTGGTTGGCAGCTTGGTTATAGTCGTTATGAAGAATGAAGGAGCACTGCTGCACTTCCACGACATGGGAAAGGATCATGGGATGAGGAAAAGAAAGAAAAGGTGCAAGGTGAGGAGATATCGAGAGGTAGAATAGGTGAAATGAGTTCAAAGGAATTAGTTAAGACACGCTTCTTTAGCACAGGCCACGGAGTGAAGTTGGAAGGTTCAATGAACTACGCGAAGGGCAAATCTTGGGCGCTATTGTTGTCTATATACAAGTGGCGTAGGCGAAGCTGTGGCGACTCGTGGAGTAGACAGCGAGCTCCGCTTGAACAGAAAGCAGCAAGCTGCAAGCACTACTCCAAAAGCAGTGAGCTCCGCAACAAAAGCGAAGCGAGCCGCGGTAGCCTATTAAGTTTTTCAGCTGCATCGTACCGTACTATGGGAGGGGTCCGTACCTCCTTTAGATAGAGCCCCCCTGCTCCTAATGTAGAGCTAGAACTACTGCTACCGTGGAATCCGCGGTCACACATAAGTATCTCGCCTTCCAAAAAAAGCGGCTGCTAATTAGCACTAATGCTAATGGGGACCATCGATCAAGAAGGACTTCGGAGACTGCAATCGAATTGATCAAAAAATAGAAATAGGGCCAACTCTTCTAGTTGCGCCTCTAACCTTACTACGCTACCCTGATAAAAGGTCGAATTCAGCAGGACTGCAGGCACGAAATGCCGATCAAATCCGTTAAAGGAAGCCTAATCAAAGCGGGCAAACAAGAAGATCTGACTGAGTTGATGATGGACCGGATCTCGAAAGGCGAGAGGCTTTCATAAAGACGTATGATAAACGGAGGGT